TTGGGGTAAATAGTATATAATGCTTGTGTTTACTTTCACTTAACACTTGTACATAGGAAATGAGACTGAATCTTTTTACTACAAAGTAAGAAACTGTTTTTTTCACTCATATAACTATCTGGTTTAGTTCATCAACCCGAATGATGAATAAAAAATAAAAAGTTATATTCAACTCATGAAATTTACTTCCTAGAAAGAAAAGACATAGAGGAAATTTTATGTCTTAACGAATCACACGTAGAGATATTGATAACACACATAGAGTTAATGGTATTTCATAACTAATTGATTGAGCAGCAGCCCGTAAACCACCTAAAAAGGAATATTTATTATTTGATCCATAACCTGACATAAGAAGGCCCACGGGAGCAATACTTGAAATGGCAATCCATAAAAAAACACCAATACTTAAATCGGCTAGAACAAGGCGATATCCAAAAGGAATTACTAAAGAACTTAGTAGAATTGATGTGACTGCTATGGATGGTCCGATACTGAATAAACGAGTATCTCCTCTTGATGGAAGAAGATTCTCTTTGAAAAGTAATTTTGTACCATCTGCTAAAGCTTGAAGAATTCCCAAAGGCCCGGCGTATTCAGGGCCAATACGTTGTTGTATCCCCGCAGATATTTCTCTTTCTAACCAAACAATTACTAGTACACCTATTGTGATTCCTAATACAGGAGTAAAAATAGGGACAAGCATCCATATGATCTCATATACCTCTTTTAAGGATTCCAATCTAAAAAAAGAATTGATAGCTTGTACTTCTACTTCTGTTGTATCTATTATCATTTTAACGATCAACTTCTCCCATAATGATATCTATGCTACCTAGTATTGTCATAATATCAGCCAATTTCATTCTTTTAACTAATTGAGGAAGGATTTGCAAATTGATAAAACCCGGTGGTCGGATTTTCCATCTCCAAGGAAAAACACCCTTATCTCCTATCAGAAAAATTCCTAATTCTCCTTTTGGGGCTTCGACTCTCACATAAAGTTCTTGTTTTGACAATTCAAAAGTAGGAGAAGGTTTTTTACTGATAAATCGATAATCAAAATCATTCCATTCGGGATCCCATACTTTATCAAAGCGCCGGATTTCTAAATTCTCATAGGGCCCCCCCGGAATTCCTTCTAAAGCCTGTTGAATAATTTTTATTGATTCTGTCATTTCACCGATTCGTACTAAATAACGAGCTAATGAATCCCCTTCCTTTTGCCATTGAACTCCCCAATCAAATTCATCGTAAGACTCATAATGATCAACCTTTCGAAGATCCCATTGTATTCCGGAAGCTCGTAGCATTGGTCCCGATAAACCCCAATTAATTGCCTCCTCTCCGCCAATAATGCCTACTCCCTCAACTCGCTCTAAAAAAATAGGATTCCGTGTAATAAGCCTTTGATATTCAGTAACTCTTGTTAAAAAATAATCACAAAAATCCAAACATTTATCTACCCAGCCATAAGGTAAATCAGCAGCGACTCCTCCAATACGAAAATAATTATGCATCATTCGCATACCGGTAGCAGCTTCGAATAGGTCATATATCAATTCTCTTTCTCGAAAAATATAGAAGAAAGGGGTCTGTGCGCCAATATCTGCCATAAAAGGGCCAAGCCATAACAAATGCGAAGCTATACGACTTAACTCTAACATAATGACTCTGATATAGCTGGCCCTTTTAGGCACTTGAATATTGCCTAACTGCTCTGGTGCATTTACAGTTATTGCTTCAGTGAACATAGTAGCTAAATAATCCCAACGTGTTACATAAGGTAAATATTGTATAATTGTTCGGTTTTCCGCAATTTTTTCCATTCCTCTATGTAAATAACCCAATATCGGTTCACAGTCAATAACATCTTCACCATCTAGAGTAACAATGAGTCGAAGAACACCGTGCATTGATGGGTGCTGAGGGCCCATATTGACTATCATAAGGTCATTTCGTGTAGCTGGTGCAGTCATAGGTTTTTTCCCGATTCATTCTTCCATGAATTGCTGAAAGTGAAAAGAGGTTCATCAAAATTTAAGCGAAAATTCAAAACGACTCTTAAAATTCTTAAAATTAATGATTTTTTGTTTCTCGAATCTCCAACTGTCCGATTAATTCTTTATAACGTACTCTATTTTTTTTTGACAAATAGGCGAGCAGCCGTTGACGTTTTCCTAGAATTTTACGCAGACCTCTCTGAGATAAATAGTCTTTTTTGTGCAATTCCAAATGTGAAGTAAGTCTCCGTATCCTATTGGTGAAACTCACTACTTGAAATTCAACAGACCCCTTGTTGTCTTCGTTTTCCTCTTTCAAAATAATTGCACTGAATGGATTTTTTATCATAAAAAAAGCTCCTTCTACCCTTTAATTTACATATAAAATATTTTATTTGATCAGTAATAATAATATTAGTCATTTTAATGTAGTAATTAGTATACACAAGAATTTTAATTTTAGTTGGACAGGGATAAAAAAGTAGATGGTACGTTTTTACACTTACAACGTAAAATAATTTAGACCGAAAATTCGGAATATTCCATATATTCGTTTATTTTATAGATTTTATCCAAACAAATTGATACGTCATTGACTTAGTATTAAATAAAAAATATCTAATATTAGACTAGGACGTAAGACAGGGCATATGTGCATCTGTTTGCTTTTCTATATGGCACAGAATATATAGGAAAAATGTACCATCAACCAATTTTTAATTGTGGATATATTCTTAACAAACTAAAACGGCTTCCATTATTGGTATTAAACCAATATCTATTCATACAAGCTAAGTCTTCTAATCGATAATTAGGCCAAAGAAATAACTTTAATTTAATTAAGTCATTTTTATCTCTATCAAGATGCTTTTTTTGATCCAAAAAAGGATTCCTGTTTTTTATGTTCTTTTTGTTACAAAATACTCGATTTTTATCCACACTATTTATATTCTTTGAGTTGAAAGAAATTAGAATTCTCAATTCTCTACGACGTCTAGATGATAAAATCTTTTCAGGAACGATAAAATCATAATGTTTTTTGTCTCTCTTTCGAATTATTATTTGATATCTTGGGATAGATTCATCCAATTTATTTTTATTGATATATCTTTGTTCTCGATATCTTTGAGGAGTTTGGTACTTACTTTTATGAACCAACGATATACCTACGGTTTGATATATAATAAAGTATCCGTCGTTTTTTACAGACAAACGAATGGGATCGATAAAAAATATCCCCTTTTTATTCAATTCTATAGGAGTCAATTTTTTTCGAATCACCATTATATCCAGATTTATTTCTTTCCTTTGAATAGACGATATAGTAGTATCTCTTGGATTTATCAGTCCAAGCAAGTAACAATATATCTTGATATTATTGATCATTCTTTCAGTTAAATTCGGAATTAAACCATCGTCTATTATCCATTGAAAAAGCAAATAGTGTTTCCGTAAGAAAATTATTTCTGGTCTCATCTTATTTCGGATCTTATATTGTTTTTTCATTTTATCTTGGTTTTGTGAATATGATCCAAGGCCTCTTCGGCCCGCGGGTTCTTTTTCTTCTTGATTTCGATTCATTAATTCAAAATTTCTTTTTTCATTCGATGGTCTAAAAAAATGGAATTTTTTCTTTTCATTGATGTTTTTCTTTTTATTTAAATTTAAAAGAAGTAATTTGCTTGGTATAATCCATGGTTTTTTTTTGTATACATTATAAAGTGGCACAAATTCTGGGAAGAACGTAAGTTTCAGATTTGTCGATATTGGGTTTAGGATTTCTTCATTCAGTTCCATCCAATCAAAAAAGAGTTTCTTGTCATTGATTGGATTTATTTCTAAATCTTGATGAATCATCAGATAAAAAATATCGTTTTTATCCATTTTCTCAATTTTTTTGTAATTCTTACTTCCAAGCTTAGTATTTATATTACTGCTATAATCCATTTTGGTCCAGGCCTCAATATCCATTTTTTGTCTTAGAAAAAAATTTAGAATTGTCCAATCAAAATATTTTCTATCTGGATTTTTTTGCATATACAAAATATCGCCCTTTTTTAGATAATGATTGATAGGAATTTCCTCCAGGCTTTCAAATAAATTTTGTTTATAATTGTTGTAATTAAAAGTAATTTTTTGGTTGTTATTTAATTCTGATGGTGATCCATAAATAATATATGAGGACTTCTTAATTTCATAATTAATAGATTTATATGATAAAAGATTATATATATAGTATTTTGGAAAATTATCTTTTTGGTTTGGTAATGGATATACTTTAAAATCCTTTTGTTTTTTGTGATAAAGTAATCGATCTTTTTCATACAAATTCCATTTTGTTAAATCTTTATTTTGGGTAATACCACCTTCATTTATTGTAGTTCGCCATTTTTGTGGTATTAATTCAAACCATCTAATCTGAGATAAATTGTATTGATAATGACCTCTTAACCAGTTTTTCCATTGATTCGTTTCAGAACTTGAAAGTTTTGTATGTCTTAATTCGGAATGAAATATTCCTTGTGTTACAAAATAATTTTTTATTGCAGTCTTAAGAAAAACGGGAGTTCCATGATACTCAAAAATAGATCTTAACTTATACAAATTAATAACGTGGGTTTGTGATAATTTGTAAAATACATATGCTTGTGATAAAGAGGATAAGTCAAAAAAAAGATGTGAATTCCTCTTACTATTCTTAATATTGTAAAGTTCACTTTTTAGAGTCGAAATAAAGTTAATTTCTTTTTTGTTTTTTATTTCTTGGTTTGTTTTATTATTGTAAATGTATTTATCAAAACAAAAATTTCTTGATTCAAGAACTAGTTGTGTAGGAATTCTAGCAATATGAATGATACATAGAAAGATATCGATGTATATTCTTTTAATGAAAATTTTTATAAACAAATCTAATTTATAGATTAATCGATTTCTTCTTTTTTTTATTTTTAATATTTTCCAAAAAATTTTTGGTGATTTTTCTTTTCCATTATAACT